GATCTTATAAAGGATAGTGTAATAAAGCATCAATACTAATTTTATTGATCTATAATTAGATGAATTTGTTCATAGAACAAAAAAATCAAGAGCCCCGAGTCAATAAAGACTGAGAAAATTGACTCAAGAACACATTTCATTTTCATTGGGAGCTCCATTGTATTGTATAATTCAGGCCTAACCATTAATCGAGAAGCGATGGGAACGACGAAACCTGTGGATGCATAAGATTCTATTGAAAACGAATCCTAATGATTCACTGGGTAGGATGGCGGAACAAACCCGGGACCAATCCCCTTTTATTCTGAAAGGTCATGTCATGGGATAACCCTACAACTAAAATAGATGTTGAAAGAGTAAACATTCGCCCGCGAAAGTTTTGATTTTATTGGATTTATAAATTTTGGTCGATCCGATATGATAATAAAAAAGACAAAACAAAATAAAGACTCGTTCTAACAAAATGACATTATATTATCTATAACATTATCTCTAAATAATCTAGAAAATAATTATCTATAACTATAAATAGAAAAATAGAATAGATGTTTAATTAATTAAAAAAATTAGAAATTATGAAAATAAGATATACAAATTTATAATAGATTAGATAAAATAATAGATTAGATAAAATCTCGATGAATCCCACGATTCAGTATATTTTTCATTAAATACATGTATATTATTTTATAATTCTAATTGTTTCATTCGCGAGGAGCTGGATGAGAAGAAACTCTCATGTCCGGTTCTGTAGTAGAGATGGAATCAATTGATAAACAACCATCAACTATAACCCCAAAAGAACCAGATTCCGTAAACAACATAGAGGAAGAATGAAAGGAATATCTTATAGAGGTAATTGTATTTGCTTCGGTAGATATGCTCTTCAGGCACTTGAACCCGCGTGGATCACATCTAGACAAATAGAAGCAGGGCGGCGAGCAATGACACGAAATGTGCGCCGCGGTGGAAAAATATGGGTACGCATATTTCCAGACAAACCAGTTACAGTAAGACCCGCGGAAACGCGTATGGGTTCGGGGAAAGGATCTCCCGAATATTGGGTAGCTATCGTTAAACCGGGTAGAATACTTTATGAAATGGGCGGAGTAGCAGAAAATGTAGCCAGAAAGGCTATTTCAATAGCGGCATCCAAAATGCCTATACGAACTCAATTCATTATTTCAGGATAGGAATGTAAAACCAAAGGAAAGAGGTCTTTGGAATAAAAAAAACAATTGTAGGTTTCTTTTTTTTTATTTATTTTGGACAAACAATATTTCTTTTTTTTACTTCGCCCCTTTGCATGAAAAGAGCAAATAAAAAAATGATATGATTCAACCTCAAACCCATTTAAATGTAGCAGACAACAGCGGGGCCCGAAAATTGACGTGTATTCGAATCATAGGAGCTAGTAATCGACGATATGCCCATATTGGTGACGTTATTGTTGCTGTAATCAAGGAAGCAATACCAAATACACCTTTAGAAAAATCTGAAGTGATCAGAGCTGTAATTGTACGTACTTGTAAAGAACTCAAACGTGACAACGGTATGATACTACGATATGATGACAATGCTGCGGTTGTTATTGATCAAGAAGGAAATCCCAAAGGAACTAGAATTTTTGGTGCGATCGCACGGGAATTGAGACAGTTAAATTTCACTAAAATAGTTTCATTAGCGCCTGAAGTACTATAAGTATAATAAAGATGAGACTATAATATAGTTATAACATTTGAATAAAATAGATAAAATTAATTAGATAAAATTAATTAGTAGATTTGTCTCACGCATATATCTTTAACAATTCAAAAAATAGAAATATATATATAAAGAAAAAAAAAGCATGTTGATTATATCAAAATTCGGGGGCAACAATAATTTTAGTTTATCATGGGTAAAGACACTATTGCTGATATAATAACTTCTATACGCAATGCTGACATGAATAGAAAGGGAACGGTTCGAATACTATCTACTAACATCACCGAAAACCTTGTTAAAATACTGTTAAGAGAAGGTTTTCTTGAAAACGTGAGGAAACATCAAGAAAGCAACAAATATTTTTTGGTTTTAACCCTACGACATAGAAGGAATAGGAAAGGGCCATATAAAACCGTTTTAAATTTAAAACGGATCAGTCGACCCGGTCTACGAATCTATTCGAACTATCAACGAATTCCTAGAATTTTAGGCGGGATGGGGATTGTAATTCTTTCTACTTCTCGGGGTATAATAACGGACCGAGAGGCCCGACTAGAAAGAATTGGTGGAGAAATTTTGTGTTATATATGGTAAGCTTTCTTCTATCCAACTTAGATATGGAACTTTACTATTTATTTGTGAAAAAAAAGAGAAAGAGCGGGTTTCTAATATCACTCTACTCCTACATTAGTTAATACTTCAAAGAGGTTTTACCTGGAATAAAAGAAGAAAAATGGATTCCTGGAAGTTTAATTACTGAATCACTTCCGAATGGTATATTTAAGATTCGGTTAGATAATAAAGATCGGATTCTAGATTATGGTACAGGAAGGATTCGGCGTAGTTTTATATGTATACTACTGGAAGATAGAGTAAAAATTTTAATAAGTCGTTATGATTCAACCAAAGGGCATATAATTTATAGACTCTAAAACAAGGATTCAAACGATTAGTTGATTTTTTTTCAACTTCAATATTCCTTTAGCTTTAGAAGGGATACAATTCGAAAGTTCAAAATTTCAAGAAACTTATTTTCTTCCAATAAGTAAATTAAAAATTAAGTTAAGGAATGACAAATATGAAAATAAGGGCCTCTGTTCGTAAAATTTGTGAAAAATGTCGTCTGATCCGTAGACGGGGACGAATTATAGTAATTTGTTCCAACCCGAGACATAAACAAAGACAAGGATAATCTTTCTAAAATAAAAGAGACTCTCTAAGGTACCGGATATACAAAAAAAAAGAAAGGATCCGTTTTGACATGAAATGGATATATCCATATATCTCTGACTTATATTTATGAGATGATAAACTATGGCAAAACCTGTACCAAGAATTGGTTCACGTAGGAATGGACGTATTGGTTTACGTAAGAGTGCGCGTAGAATACCAAAGGGCGTTATTCATGTTCAAGCAAGTTTCAACAATACCATTGTGACTGTTACAGATGTACGAGGTCGGGTAATTTCTTGGTCCTCCGCTGGTACTTGTGGATTCAAGGGTACAAGGAGAGGGACACCGTTTGCAGCCCAAACCGCAGCAGGAAATGCTATTCGGACAGTAGTGGATCAAGGTATGCAACGAGCAGAAGTCATGATAAAAGGCCCCGGTCTCGGAAGAGATGCGGCATTAAGGGCGATTCGTAGAAGTGGTTTAATATTAAGTTTCATACGAGATGTAACCCCTATGCCACATAATGGGTGTAGGCCCCCTAAAAAACGGCGTGTGTAAAAATAAACAAAACATTTCAAGAGAAATAAAATAAATAATATAATGATTTGATCAAATAAAAATATTACTATGGTTCGAGAGAAAGTAATAGTATCGACTCGGACACTACAATGGAAGTGTGTTGAATCAAGAGCAGATAGTAAGCGTCTATATTATGGACGCTTTATTCTGTCTCCACTTATGAAAGGTCAAGCCGATACAATAGGCATTGCAATGCGAAGAGCTTTGCTTGGAGAAATAGAAGGAACATGTATCACACGCGCAAAATCTGAGAAAATACCACATGAATATTCTACCATAGTAGGTATTCAAGAATCGGTAGATGAAATTTTAATGAATTTGAAAGAAATTGTATTGAGAAGTAATCTGTATGGAATTCGTAGCGCGTCTATTTGTGTCAAGGGTCCCCGATCTGTAACTGCTCAAGACATCATCTTACCACCTTCTGTGGAAATTGTTGATAATACACAGCACATAGCTAACCTAACGGAACCAATTCATTTGTGTATTGAATTACAAATCGAGAGGAATCGCGGATACCGTATAAAAACACCAAATAACTCTCAAGACGGAAGTTATCCTATAGACGCTGTATTCATGCCTGTTCGAAATGCAAACCATAGTATTCATTCTTATGTAAATGGGAATGAAAAACAAGAGATACTTTTTCTCGAAATATGGACAAATGGAAGTTTAACTCCTAAAGAAGCACTTCATGAAGCCTCACGGAATTTGATTGAATTATTTATTCCCTTTTTACATGCGGAAGAAGATAAATTACATTTAGAAAACAATCAACACAAGGTTACTTTACCCCTCTTTACTTTTCATGATAGATTGACTAAACTAAAGAAAAATAAAAAAGAAATAGCATTGCAATCTATTTTTATAGACCAATCAGAATTGCCTCCTAGGATTTATAATTGCCTCAAAAGGTCCAATATACATACCCTATTGGACCTTTTAAATAAAAGTCAAGACGACTTTCTGAAAATTAAACATTTTCGCATAGAAGACATAAAACATATATTAGACATTCTAGAAATATAAAATCATTTGGTATAAATTTGAAATCCATTGGATTTCATCTTTTTTTTTATTTAGATTATTTAGAAAGAACTTTAGATTAGAAAGAACTTTAGAAAAAAAAATGAAAAGAAAATGGGTTTTGAATCTTTAGAACAATCCATATACTCAGAATAAATCCAAAATGAAATTGAATAGATGTATCTAGGGAGAATTCACTTTGAAGCGACTATTCCCTAGATACATATGTCGTGATATTTTATTTCACAATTATTTCACAATTGAATCAATTTAAAAAATTAAAAAAGACCTAAAGTTAAGGATTTATCAATAGGTAATGTTGCTCCAATACCCAACCAAAGGGCTGCTGCGGTACCAATCAAAAAGACAGTTGTCGCTACTGGACGACGAAATGGATTTTGGAATTTATTAACATTCTCCAAAAAAGGTACGGTTAATAATCCTGCAGGTACTGAAACCATTAAAAGAACACCCAATAACTTATTGGGCACTGTACGAAGTATTTGAAATACGGG